CTTGAGCAGTTACATATCCCGGACCCTTGAAACAAATAGACGCGTTACAAGTTCCATACAGATTACTTCTCAATACAATTTCTTTCAAATTCATTAAAATTTCATGTACGGATTCTTGAATACCTACAAAAGTAGAATATTCGTGTGGTAGTTTCTCAAATTTTGCACGTGTAATACATGTTCCTTCTATTTCTCCTAGTAAAGCTCTTCGCATCGCGATGCCTATTGTATCGGCTTGGCCTTTCATAAGTGGGGCCAGAATAAAGCGTCCATAATAAAGACGCTTACTGTCTGCTCTTGATTCAACACACTTCCACTGCAGTGTCCGAGTAGATACTGTTACTTTCTCTCGAACCATAGTAATATTATTTGATCAAATCATTGAATTATTTATTTCTCTTGAAATCTCTTCAATGGTTACACACGTCTTTTTTTGGGGGGCCTACAGCCATTATGTGGCATAGGGGTTACATCCCGTATGAAACTTAATAGTATACCACTTCTACGAATAGCTCTTAATGCCGCATCTCTCCCGAGACCGGGGCCCTTTATCATGACTTCTGCTCGTTGCATACCTTGATCCACCACTGTCCGAATAGCATTTCCCGCTGCGGTTTGAGCGGCAAATGGTGTTCCTCTTCTTGTACCCTTGAATCCACAACTACCGGCGGAGGACCAAGAAATTACTCGCCCTCGTACATCTGTAACAGTCACAATGGTATTGTTGAAACTTGCTTGAACATGAATAACTCCCTTTGGGATTCTACGCGCATTCTTACGTGAACCAATACGTCTATTTCTACGTGAACCAATTTTTGGTATAGGTTTTGCCATATTTTATCATCTCATAAATATAAGTCAGAGATATATGGATATATCCATTTCATGTCAAAACGGATCCTGGTTTTTTTACTGATTTTTTTGTACATCTGTATATCAGGTCCTTTAGATTTCGGGAGTCCTTTTTGATTTAAAACAATTATCCTTGTCTTTGTTTATGTCTCGGGTTGGAACAAATTACTATAATTCGTCCCCGCCTACGGATCAATCGACATTTTTCACAAATTTTACGAACGGAGGCCCTTATTTTCATATTTGTCACTCCTTTTCTTAATTCTGAATCTACTTAATTTAATTGGAAGAAAATAAATTTCTTAAAATTTTTAACTTCGAATTGTATCCCTACGAAAGAATGTTGAAATCAAAAAATCACCCAATTATTTGAGTCTTTACTTTTGAATATACTGAATATAATATTCAAATTATATTCCCTTTAGTTGAATCATAAGAACTTACCATAATTTTGTTAATTTATAGGGAGTATATGTATAAAATTACGTTGAACCTTTCCCGAAGCAAAACCTAGAATCGGATTGATTTTTGTTATCTAAACGAACTCGAAACATACATACCATTGGGACGTAGCTCAGTAATTAAACCTTCGCAAATCTGTTTTTGTTCTTTCTCTTGCATTCCAGGTAAAACGGCTTTGAAACATCAACTAATTAAAGAGGCATAATATTATCAACCTACCTTTTACTCTTTCTTTTCACAAATATGAGAATTTCGCATATGATTTGGCTATCAGAAAGATTACCATATATAACACAAAATTTCCCCGCCGATTCCTTCTATTCGAGCCTCTCGGTCTGTCATTATCCCTCGAGAAGTAGAAAGAATTACAATCCCCATTCCGCCTAAAATTCTCGGAATTCGTTGATAGTTAGAATAGATTCGTAGGCCGGGCCGACTGATCCGTTTTAAATTTAAAACAGTTCTATATGGTCCTTTCCTATTTCTTCTATGTCGTAGGGTTAAAACCAAAAAAAAATTATTGCTTTCCTGATGTTTTCTCACGTTTTCAATAAAACCTTCTCGTAAAAGGATTTTAACAATATTTTCAGTGATATTAGTAGATGGTATTCGAACTGTTCTTTTTTCATTCATGTCAGCATTGCGTATAGAGGTTATTATGTCAGCAATAGTGTCTTTACTCATGATAAACTAAGATTATTGTTGCCCCCGAATTTTGATATAATCAACATGCTCTATTTCTTTTTTTTTTCTAAATTCATAAATATTTATGAATTTTAAAAGGTATATACGTGATATACAAACAATCTACTAATTAAAGTAATCCATTTCATTCAAATATTATAAACTATATCATGGTATTCCCTTATAATACTTCGGGTGCTAATGAAACTATTTTAGTAAAATTTAACTGTCTTAATTCCCGGGGGATCGCGCCAAAAATTCGGGTTCCCTTTGGATTTCCTTCTTGATCAATAACAACTGCAGCGTTGTCATCATATCGTATTATCATACCGTTGTCGCGTTTGAGTTCTTTACAAGTACGTACAATTACAGCTCGGATCACTTCTGATCTTTCTAGAGGTGTATTTGGCACTGCTTCTTTGATTACAGCAACAATAACGTCACCAATATGAGCATATCGTCGATTACTAGCTCCTATGATTCGAATACACATCAATTCTCGAGCCCCGCTGTTATCGGCTACATTCAAATAGGTTTGAGGTTGAATCATATCTTTTTTTATTGATTTTGTCTTTTCAATGTAAAGGGTGAAAAAAAAAGAAATATTGTTTGTTCAAAACAAGAAACCTACAATTGTTTTTTTTTTATCAAAAAAATGATTTCCTTTTGTTCTACATTTCTATCCTATACCGAAAGAATGAATTGAGTTCGTATAGGCATTTTTGATGCCGCTATTGAAATAGCCCTTCTGGCTATATTTTCTGCCACTCCGCTCATTTCATAAAGTATTCTGCCGGGTTTAACAACAGCTACCCAATATTCGGGAGATCCTTTCCCCGAACCCATACGCGTTTCGGTTGGTCTTACTGTAACTGGTTTGTCTGGAAATATACGTACCCATATTTTTCCACCGCGGCGTGCGTTTCGTGTCATTGCGCGACGCCCCGCTTCTATTTGTCTAGACGTGATCCAAGCGGGTTCAAGTGCTTGAAGAGCATATCTACCAAAGCAAATACGATTACCTCGATAAGATATTCCTTTCATTCTTCCTCTATGTTGTTTACGGAATCTGGTTCTTTTGGGGTTATAGTTGATGGTTGTTTATCAATTCCATCCATCTCTATTACAGAACTGGACATGAGAATTTCTTCTCATCCAGCTCCTCGCGAATTAAACGATTAAAAATCAAATACATGGTGAATAATATACTGAATCGGGGTATTCTTTAAAATTCCATTTATTTAATAGAATAATATAATTTTTTTTCTTTTGATTTTATATATATATATAATTAACCACGTATTCTATTTAATCTTATAATGAATCTTTATTTGATTTTGCTTTTTCTTATCATATCGAATTTATTCAACCTTCATAAAAAAAAATTCGCGGGCGAATATTTACTCTTTCAACATTCAGTTGTAAGATTAGTCTATGACAACACAATCTTTCAAAAAAAAATTTGGTTCGTTCCGCCATCCTACCTACTGAATCATTAGGATTCCTTTTCAATAGAATCTTATGCATTCACAGGTTCTATCGTCCCCACCACCTCTTGAGTAATGATTAGGTCTGAATTCTACAACGGAGCTCCTAATGAAATTTTTGAGTCAACCTTCTCAGTCTTTATTGGCTCGGGGCTCTTTATTTGTGGTTCTATCCACGTATTTGTCTAATTAGGGATCAATCAGTATTGATGCTTTATTACATTCTTTTTTATGAGATGACTCATAGACCGTACATATTGGAATCGTATATCGTTGGTATTCTTTTTCTATCTTTCTCTCACCTTTCCATTTATCTGTATCCTTTTCTTGCTTTACAACCAATAATCAGATTGGTTTATATTTTTTTTTTTGCAAAAAAGATTTCAGTTGCTACAATGATATGACTTATATATATATCCTATATATCTATATCATATTTTGACTGGCTCTTTCTTTATATCCAGATAATGCGAAGCAATGAGTTGGTTATTAGTTCTATAGTTATTAGTTCGTACTACGAGTTATTCCATTTTTTTGAAACCTAATCCTAATAGAAAAACCAACGAGTCACACACTAAGCATAGCAATTATATCAAATGATTAATTGAATTTTTATTCAACCTTATAGAATTGTTCATTTTTTTATCATTAAATAGAAATAGAACTAAATACAAGTTAAGTAAATGTTTATTATTCTTCGTTTACAAATATCCAAATTTTGATACCTAATACCCCATAGATAGTTCGAACTGCGTAGGAGCAATAGTCTATTTTGGCTCGAATGGTTTGTAGAGGAACCCTACCTTCTCTGATCCATTCGACACGTGCAATTTCTTTTCCGTCGATACGACCTGCAATTTGTACTTGAATTCCTTTTGTACCTGCTTGCTCAGTTAATTCAATAGCTTTTTTCATTGCTTTGCGAAATGAAACTCTATTTTTTAATTGCCCGGCTATAAATTCCGCAAGAATATTGGGGTGCCCATAAGGGTTTACAATTCTTGTAATAGCAATGTTGAGTTTTCGGTTTACACAATTGAGTTCTTTTTGTACATTGAATTGTAATTCTTCGATTTTTCGAGTCCTTTCTTCTATTAATAACTTGGGGAATCCCATATAGATTATCACTTGAATCAAATCGATTCTTTTTTGAATCTCTATACGTGCAATTCCCTCGACATTAGAGGATATTTTCAGATTTTTTTGTACATAATTTTTGATACAATCTCGTATTTTTTGATCTTCTTGTAGATCTTCGGAATAATTTTTGGGTTGTGCAAACCAAAGAGAATGATGCCCTTGGGTTGCGCCCAATCTGAAACCAAGTGGATTTATTTTTTGTCCCATAGTCCCCCACTACTATATATATCGTGAAACATCATATCGGTGTGTTTTTTTTTTTTTTTTTTATTCGTTCGGATTTTTTTAAGCATAACATAATATAGCGTATTTGTAGTTTTTCTAATATGGAATATTCTTTCTTTAAATATTCCTCAGCTGCTTTTTCCTTTTATC